AATGAAATGCCTGAATTAAAGGATCATCTTGATAGGATGAAATATATAAATTAATTAAATTTATTTTCATTATCAATGTTTTTTTCTATACATCCAATAGAATTAAACTAATCCTTTAAACATCAAAAATTTATGTGCTTCATACACCAGAATGTAGCACTAATAAATTTTTAACCAATCTTTTCCTCTTGTTGACTTTTATCAGCAGAATTGAAAATTGAAAAAAAAAAAAAAAAATTTCAATTTTCAATTCTACTGATAAAAGTCAACAAAAATATATTTTCCTTTAAATTTAATAACAAACCAATGATATAGATAAAAGAATACTATACACTATTATTTCCTATTTGATAAAAGAAATATAAATAACAATAAAAACATTAATAATCCTAGAAGTTAATCATTAACATTTTTATTTTTATTTATTTTCCTTTAAGAAGAACAGAAAAATAATAAGAATTAATAGTTTTATATTCTTTTAAATTATAAATCCCTATTAAAAAATTTAATACAAAATATATAAAGGAAAAGGTAAGCTAAAAAAGCTATTGGGTTCATACCCCAATTATAGAAATATCTTCTCCTTTTTAATTCTTACAAATTTTAATAACTTAATTTATATGTCAATATTGACTTTCGGTACAATACTAACAATTTCTAACAATAATGCATTAAGTATATGAATAGGATTAGAAATTAATATAATAGCATTTATTCCCATATTATCAGAAAAAAACAATATTATATCATCAGAAGCTTCTTTAAAATACTTTATGATTCAAGCCATATCCTCATCAATTTTTATTATTTCAAGAATAATTTTAATAAATTCAATAAATTTTTTATTTTCTATTATATTTCAATATATAATTATTATTTCTTTAATAATGAAATTAGGCTCAGCTCCTTTTCATTTTTGATTTCCTGCTATTATCGACGGAATTTCTTGATTTAATTGTATAATTTTATTATCATGACAAAAAATTGGTCCATTTTTTATCTTAAATTTTTTCATTAGTAACCCTTTTATTATTATATTTATTATTTTCTCATTAATTGTTGGATGCATTGGAGGATTAAATCAAACATCAATCCGTAAAATTTTAACTTATTCCTCAATTAATCATATTGGTTGAATATTATCTTCTTTAAAAATTAATATAAATATATTCATTTTATATCTTTTTATTTATTCATTTATATTATTATTTTTAACATGAATATTTTCAACTTTTAACATTATACACTTAAATCAATTAAATCAAATTAACAATGAAATTTTATTTACTAAAATTATTATATTAACTAATATAATATCATTAGGTGGATTACCACCTTTTTTAGGATTTTTTCCAAAGTGAATTATCATTCAAAATATAATTAATTCCAATATAATAATTCTCAATATAATTATGATTTTTTCATCATTATTAACTTTATTCTATTACATAAAAATTATAATTTCATCATTTTTAATTAATTCAATCAAAATTAATACTTCAATATTTTTTCATAATAATTCAAAACAATTTTTTTTTTTAATTTCTATATCAATTTCATTATATATATTAATTTATCTACCTTTTTTAATTTGAAATTAAGATTTTAAGTTAAAAAAACTATTAACCTTCAAAGTTAAAAATAATTCATTTTAAGTCTTAATGTAAACATACCTATAAATTTGCAATTTATTATCATAATTGAATATAAGACCATGATAAAAGAGAAAAATTCTCCTAAATAAATTTACAATTTATCGCCTAACCTCAGCCATTTTACCGCAACAATGAATATTTTCTACAAATCATAAAGACATTGGAACATTATATTTTATTTTCGGAATTTGAGCCGGAATAATTGGAACTTCATTAAGAATTCTAATTCGTTTAGAATTAGGTCAACCAGGATCTTTAATTGGAAATGATCAAATTTATAATGTTATTGTAACTGCTCACGCCTTTGTAATAATTTTTTTTATAGTAATACCAATTATAATTGGAGGATTTGGAAATTGATTAGTTCCCTTAATAATTGGAGCTCCTGATATAGCATTTCCTCGAATAAATAATATAAGATTTTGACTTCTTCCTCCATCCTTAATTCTACTATTAACTAGAAGAATAGTAGAAGCCGGAGCAGGAACTGGTTGAACAGTTTATCCCCCTTTATCGAGAACAATTGCTCATGCAGGAGCATCCGTAGATTTAGCTATCTTTTCTTTACACCTAGCTGGAATTTCCTCAATTTTAGGAGCAGCAAATTTTATTACAACAATAATTAATATACGTGCTCCTAATATATCATTAGACCAAACTCCATTATTTGTGTGAGCTGTAGGAATTACAGCCCTTCTCCTACTATTATCTCTACCTGTTTTAGCAGGAGCTATTACTATATTATTAACCGATCGAAATTTAAATACTTCTTTTTTTGATCCATCCGGAGGAGGAGATCCAATTCTCTATCAACATTTATTTTGATTTTTTGGACATCCTGAAGTTTATATTTTAATTTTACCAGGTTTTGGAATAATCTCTCATATCATTTGTCAAGAAAGAGGAAAAAAAGAAGCTTTTGGAACTCTTGGGATAATTTATGCAATATTATCTATTGGTTTATTAGGATTTATTGTTTGAGCACACCACATATTTACTGTTGGAATAGATGTTGATACACGAGCTTACTTTACATCTGCAACTATAATTATTGCTATTCCTACTGGAATTAAAATTTTTAGATGATTAGCTACTTTACATGGATCACAATTAATTTACAGACCTTCACTATTATGATCTTTAGGCTTTGTATTTTTATTTACTATTGGAGGATTAACTGGAATTATTTTAGCTAATTCGTCAATTGATATTATCTTACATGATACCTATTATGTTGTAGCCCACTTTCATTATGTTTTATCTATAGGAGCTGTATTTGCTATTATAGCTGGAATCATTCATTGATTTCCTCTATTTACAGGATTAAATTTAAATACAAAACTTCTTAAAATTCAATTTCTAATTATATTTTTTGGAGTCAATTTAACATTTTTTCCACAACATTTTTTAGGATTAGCAGGGATACCTCGCCGATATTCTGATTATCCAGATTCTTATTTAACATGAAACGTAATTTCTTCACTAGGTTCATTAATTTCACTAATTAGAATTATCATATTAATTTATATTTTTTGAGAAAGCTTTTATTTTCAACGATCCTCTCTTTATTCCTTAAATCTTTCACCATCTCTAGAATGATTTCAATCTATACCTCCATCAGAACATTCTTATAATGAGCTTCCCATTACATCTCTTTACTAATTTGGCAGAGAAGTGCAATGAATTTAAGCTTCATATATAAAGATTAACCTTTTTTTAGTATTATGTCCACATGAATAAATTTAAATATTCAAAATAGATCTTCACCATTAATAGAACAATTAATTTTTTTTCATGATCATACCTTATTAATTTTATCTATAATTACAATCATAATTTCTTATATTATAATTTCTTTATTTTGAAATAAACTTAATAACCAATTCCTATTTCAAGGACAACTAATTGAAGTAATTTGAACAATTTTACCAGCTATCACATTAATCTTTATTGCACTTCCATCATTAAAATTATTATATTTACTTGATGATTCATATAATCCTATAATAACTTTTAAAACCATTGGTCATCAATGATATTGATCTTATGAATATATAGATTTTAAAAATACTATTGAATTTGATTCATATATAATTAATGAATACAATTCAATAAATTTATTTCGTCTCCTTGATGTAGATAACCGAACTATTTTACCATTTAATACCCAAATTCGTAATTTAATCACATCAGCTGATGTAATTCACTCATGAACTATTCCCACTCTAGGAATTAAATCTGATGCTACTCCTGGACGATTAAATCAAATTTTATTCTTAATTAATCGTCCAGGAGTATTTTTTGGTCAATGTTCAGAAATTTGTGGTATCAATCATAGATTTATACCCATTGTAATTGAAAGAATTAATTTAAATTCATTCATTAATTGAATTTATAATATAAATTCATCAGATGACTGAAAGTAAGTAATGGTCTCTTAAACCAATTAATAATAAATTAACGTTTATTTCTGATGAAGAAATTAGTTAATTTATAACATTAATTTGTCAAATTAAAATTATTATTTTATAATATTTCTTTATTCCTCAAATATCTCCTTTAAATTGAATAATAATATTTTTTTTCTTTATTATTTTAATAATTTTTATTATAATTTTAAGATACTTTATTTTTCAACCTATTCAAAAAAAAATTTTTTTCTATAAAAAAAATAAAAACTCAATAAATTGAAAATGATAAATAATCTTTTTTCATCTTTTGATCCTACATCAAATATTTTTAATTTATCATTAAACTGATTTAGATCAATAATTTGTATTCTTTTGGTTCCAATATCATATTGATATATTCCTTCTCGAATAAATTTAATTTGAAATATAATTATATTTATTCTTCATGAACAATTCAAAACATTAATTTTACCTAATAAAGATAAAGGAACTACAATAATTTTTATTTCTTTATTTTTAGTAATTATTCTAAATAATTTTATAGGTTTATTTCCTTATATTTTTACAAGATCAAGACATTTAATTTTTACTCTATCTTTATCATTACCTTTATGATTTAGATTCATAATTTATGGATGAATTAATAATTATAACCACATATTTATTCATTTAGTTCCTCAAGGAACACCCCCAATTCTAATACCTTTTATAGTTTGTATTGAATCAATTAGAAATTTTATTCGACCAGGAACTTTAGCTGTCCGATTAACAGCTAATATAATTGCTGGTCATTTATTAATAACATTATTAGGAAATACAGGACCTTTACTAATTAATTCTATTTTTCTTCAAATTTTGATTTTAATTCAACTTATATTATTAATTTTAGAATCCGCAGTTGCAATTATTCAATCTTATGTATTTGCAGTTTTATCAATTTTATACTCTAGAGAAGTAAAATAATGAATAAACATACAAATCATCCATTTCATTTAGTTAATTATAGACCCTGACCTCTAACCGGAGGAATCGGAGCCTTAACAATTGCATCAGGATTAGTAGAATGATTTCATCATTATAATCTCTTTATTATTTACATTGGATTAATTATTACATTATTAACTATATTTCAATGATGACGAGATATTTCTCGAGAAGGAACTTTTCAAGGTCTTCATACATTAAAAGTTAACTTGGGCCTTCGATGAGGAATAATTCTTTTTATTACATCAGAAGTATTTTTTTTTATTTCTTTTTTTTGAGCATTCTTTCATAGATGTTTATCACCTAATATTGAATTAGGAAGAATTTGACCTCCAACAGGAATTAATCCTTTTAATCCCCTTCAAATTCCTTTATTAAATACAAGAATTTTATTAGCATCTGGAATTACTGTTACATGAGCTCATCATAGTCTAATTCATTATAATTTTACACAAACTACTCAAGCATTAATTTTAACTATTATTTTAGGAATTTATTTTTCTACTCTCCAAATATATGAATATTATGAAGCACCCTTTACTATTTCAGATTCAGTATATGGATCTATTTTTTTTATCGCTACAGGATTTCATGGTTTACATGTAGTTATTGGAACAATTTTCCTTTCAGTATGTTTAATCCGACACTTGTTTTTTCACTTCTCACCAACTCATCATTTTGGATTTGAAGCAGCTTCTTGATATTGACATTTCGTTGATATTGTTTGATTATTCCTTTATATTTCTATTTATTGATGAGGAAAATAATTAATTAGTATATAAAGTACACTTAACTTCCAATTAAATAGATTGAAATATTTTCAAATTAATTTATGATAAATTTACTATTTTTAATATTAATTAGACTTTTTATTTCAATACTAATTATATTTTTATCTAATTTTTTATCAAAAAAATCTATTAGAGATCGAGAAAAAAATTCACCTTTTGAATGTGGATTTGATCCAAAAAGATCTGCACGAACACCATTTTCTTTACAATTTTTTTTAATTGCTATAATTTTTTTAATTTTTGACGTTGAAATTGCTTTAATTCTTCCAATCTTCATTATCTTAAAATTCTCAAATTCTTTAATTTGATTTTTAACTTCCATTTTTTTTTTATTAATTTTATTATTAGGTTTATATTATGAATGAAATCAAGGTATGTTATCATGAATACAATAATTTGTTTATAATAGGATTATAGTTAATTATAACATTTAACTTGCAATTAAAAAGTATTGATTTTATTATCAATTAATCTCATCTAAAAATAAGAAACATTTAAATGTATTCAGTTTCGACCTGAAAAAAGATTATTTTATCCTTATTTATAAATATTTTATCTTATATTATCTTCACAATGAAAATGTAATGTTTTTTAAACTATATAAACAAAACAATAACGGAATTGAACCGCTTAATATTAGTTAGAAGCTAAATAATTATTTCTTTTTTGTTTTTTAATTGGAAATCAATTCAATTTTATTATTAACAATAATATACCTCTTTTTGGTTTCAATTAATATTTAAAAATATAAAAATTTCCCTAACATCTTCAATGTTATACTCTATATAAGCTATTTAAATATAATAAATATTATATTTTAAAAATAATTAAAAAAAATAAAATTATAATTCATATAAAAAATCTAACCAAATAAATAAAAAACTCAACATCTTGAAAATTCTGATTTTTTTTAAATATTACATCAAAAATTTTTTTTATTCCCTGACTTCCTATTTCTTCTAATCATCCAGAATCAGCAGATTTAAAAATTTTATTCCCCACAATTAAAAAATAATAATTTATTATATAAGTTGATAAATATGGTATAAATCATATATTACCAATAAAAAAAACTAATTTTTTATTAGTTAAATATAATGAATTTATTAATAAATTTAAATTTCTTAGTTCAAATCCAATTCAACCTCCAATTAATATAATTATTAAAACAAAATATTTTCTTCATCTAGATATAATAATTAATTCAGGAATATCAATTATTATTCAACCTAAAAATCTCCCACCAAAAATTGATATTAAAACTATAAAAAATATTGGAATAATAAATTGTAATTCTTCATCATTTAAAATAAAATATCTATTATAATTAAAATCTATTCTTATTGTATAATAAATTAATCGAAAAGTGTATATTACCGTCAATCCTACTGACATAAAAAACAAAATGAAAATAAATTTATTTATATATATCATTAATCTTAATTCTAAAATTAAATCCTTAGAATAAAATCCCGCTAAAAAAGGTATTCCACATAAAGCTAAATTTGAAAAATTAAAACAAATAGAAATAAAAGGTATCTGATTTACTAAACACCCCATACCCCGAATATCCTGCAAATTATTTAAATTATGAATAAAAACCCCAGCACACATAAATAATAAAGCCTTAAATAAAGCATGAGTTAATAAATGAAAAAAAGCTAAATCAGGAAATCCTAATCCAATCGTCGATATTATAAAACCCAATTGACTTAAAGTTGATAAAGCAATAATTTTTTTCAAATCAAATTCAAAATTAGCTCCAATACCTGCTATAAATATAGTTAAACAACCAATTATTAATAAATAATTATTTATTTCAGCTATAAAAATTAAATTTCTAAAACGAATTAATAAATAAACACCAGCAGTTACTAAAGTAGATGAATGAACTAAAGCAGAAACAGGAGTAGGAGCTGCTATTGCAGCTGGCAATCAAGAAGAAAAAGGAATTTGAGCTCTTTTAGTTATTGCTCTTAATAAAACCAAAAAAACAATTATATTTAATTCTAAACTTAAATTTTCATTATAATAAAAAAATAAATAATTTCATCTCCCGAAATTTAACATTCAAGCAATTGACATTAATATACATACATCACCAACACGATTTATTAAAATAGTTAATATCCCAGCTCTGTAAGATTTTCTATTTTGATAATAAATTACCAAACAATAAGAAGTTAACCCCAATCCATCCCAACCTAATAAAATTCTTATTAAATTAGGTCTAATAATTAAAAACATTATTGAAAATACAAATAAAACAACCAAAATAATAAATCGATTCTTATTATAATCTAAATTCATATACAAATTTCTATAAAAAATAATCATACATGAAATAAATAATACAAATCTCATAAAAATTATTGACTTAAAATCTAATAATATAGAAAAACAAACTCTTGAAGAATTTAAATTAATTAATTCCCACTCTAAAATATAAATTATTCTTTTAAACCCAATACTAATTCCAAATAAAAAAAAAAATATTGAAACAACAAAAAAAAATAAAGAATAAATGAAACAATAATTTTTATTTATTTTAATAACCTAATATTTAACAAATTCCTTTGATTCCACAAATCAATATTCTAATAAACTAATTAAGTAAATTCATAACATAAAATACTCAGACTTTAAAATTAATATATTTAATGGAATTCAATGAAGAAATAAAAGTAAATATTCACGATGATTCCCTCTTATTATTATATAAACTCCAGAATAAAATTTCCCATGTTGTGTATAAGAATATAAATAAATTGAATATAATGCTCTAAAAAAAGAAATTAATATTAATAAAACTATTGAACTTGAATTTCATGATATGATTCTATTAATTAAACCAATCTCAGATAATAAATTTAAAGAAGGAGGAGCTCTTATATTTGAAGAACTTAATAAAAATCATCATAATGTTAATCTTGGTATTAAATTTAACATTCCTTTATTAATAATTATTCTTCGACTACCAATACGCTCATAAACTATATTAGATAAACAAAATAAACCAGAAGAACATAACCCATGACTAATTATTATTAAAAATCTCATTCATAAACCTCAACAATTTAAAGTAAAAATTCCTCCTAATACCAACCTTATATGAGCAACTGATGAATAAGCAATTAAAGATTTTATATCAACTTGACGAATACATAATAATCTAATTATTAATCCTCCAACTATTCTAATAGAAATCCATAAAAATCCATATTTTATAGAAACATAAATTATTAATTTTATTATTCGTAATAAGCCATACCCTCCTAATTTTAATAACACTCCAGCCAAAATTATTGAACCTGAAATTGGAGCCTCAACATGAGCCTTTGGTAATCATAAATGTACTAAAAATATAGGCATCTTAACTAAAAAAGCAAAAATTATAATAAAATACACAAAAAAATTTATTTTTATATTTCCACTAAAACAAAAATTTAAAATTAACAAATTTTTACCAAACCATATTAATCTAATTAATAATGGTAATGAAGCAAATAAAGTATAAAACAATAAATAAAATCCCGCCTGAATTCGTTCTGGTTGATAACCTCATCCCAAAATTAATAATAAAGTTGGAATTAATCTTGATTCAAAAAAAATATAAAAAAAAATTATATTCAATCTTGAAAATGTACATAATAATAATAATAATAAAATCAAAATTAAAAATAAAAAAATATTTTCATAATTATTTATATTTTTAATTTTAATTCTAGCTAAAATTATTAAAATACAAATCCATAAAGTTAATAAATTTAAACCAAAAGATATTATATCACATCCAAATCCTATACTCAACATTTCAAATCCATTTCCTCTCAGTATATTAATTATTATAATAAATATAATTAATAACAAATTATTTTGAACCAAAAATCAATAACCTTTTTTTAAAAAACAACATGGAATTAAAAATAAAATCATAAAAATCACCTTTAACATCGCAAAATTCTAAAAGATTCAAAATAATCATTTCCATATGAACGAACTAATATAACTAAAATTCTTAAACCTAATGCACCTTCACAAACAACAAAAATTATAAAAACTAATAAAAAATACATTTCAAACATTATTCATCTTAAATAATACGCTAAAAATAAAAAAACTGATAATGCTATATATTCTAATCTTAACAAAGTTATTAAAAAATATTTTCGTTTTGACGAAAATATTCATAATCCAATCAAATATATTAAAAAAATAAAATATATTATTAATTTTATCATTAGTGTTTTTATAGTTTATAAAAAATTTTGGTCTTGTAAATCAAGGAAAAGAACTATCTTTAAAAACTTCAGAAAAAGATATAATCTATCATTAATCTCCAAAATTAATATTTTACTTAAACTATATTCTGTAATTCTTCTGATATTCTAAAATTAATATTATCCTTAAGAATAACAATAAATTTCTTAATTTTATTTTCTTTTCACCCTTTATTTATAACATTAATTATTATTATACAAACTTTAATATTATGCCTAATTTTAAATTTTTTTTCTTTATCAATATGATTTTCTTATATTTTATTTTTAACCTTCTTAGGAGGAATACTTATTTTATTTATTTATATAACAAGTTTATCTTCAAATAATAAATTATCTTTAAATATTTATAAATTAACCTCTTTTATTTTATTTTCCTTATTAATTAATTTTTTTTTCCTTTATAAAATAGATATAAATTATTCAATAATTTTTTTTCAAGATTCTTTCAATTTACAAAATTTTCTTATTATATATGAATATCCAAAAAACTTAAATATAATATATAATAACCCAAACTTTATAATTACTATTATAATAATTTCATATTTATTAATCACTTTAATTATTATTATTAATATTTCTAATCCTAAAATTGGAGCACTACGACATTTATATTAATTAATTATATATACAAATGAATAAACCAATTCGATTAAATCATCCATTACTAAAAATTGTAAATAATTCATTAATCGATTTACCAACACCATCAAATATTTCATTATTATGAAACTTCGGATCTCTTTTAGGACTATGTTTAGTAATTCAATTAATAACAGGAATTTTTTTATCTATACATTATTGTGCAAATATTGATATAGCTTTTAATAGAATTAATCATATTTGTCGAGATGTAAATTATGGATGACTACTACGAACTTTACACGCAAATGGAGCATCTTTTTTTTTTATTTGCTTATATATTCATGTAGGACGAGGAATATATTATAATTCATTCAATCTAAAATTAACATGAACTATTGGAATTTTAATCCTATTTATAATTATAGGAACTGCATTTATGGGATATGTTTTACCATGAGGCCAAATATCATTTTGAGGAGCTACAGTTATTACTAATCTATTATCTGCAATTCCATATTTAGGATCTTATTTAGTACAATGAATTTGAGGAGGATTTGCAGTTGAAAATGCTACATTAACTCGATTTTATTCATTTCATTTTATATTACCTTTTATTATTACAGCATTTGTTATAATTCACTTGTTGTTTCTTCATCAAACAGGTTCTTCCAATCCTCTAGGAATTAAATCTAATATTGATAAAATTCCTTTCCATCCATTTTTTTCATTTAAAGATATTTTTGGTTTCATTTTAATAACATTTAGCTTAATTTTATTATCTATTATTAATCCTTATTACTTAGGAGATCCTGACAATTTCATTCCAGCTAATCCTTTAGTAACCCCAATTCATATTCAACCAGAATGATACTTTTTATTTGCCTACGCAATTCTTCGTTCAATTCCTAATAAATTAGGTGGAGTAATTGCTTTAGTAATATCAATCGCTATTTTATTATTTATACCATTAATAAACCACAATAAATTTCAAGGACTTCAATTTTATCCTATAAATCAATTTTTATTCTGATTATTTATTTCAATTGTAATTTTATTAACATGAATTGGAGCTCGACCAGTAGAAAACCCATATATCTTTACAGGTCAGTTATTAACAATTTTATATTTCTCATATTTTTTAATTAACCCAATAATTCTAAATCTTTGAGATAAACTTTTATAAGTTAATTAGCTTAAATAGCATTTGTTTTGAAAACAAAAGATAGAAATTTATATTTCTATTAACTTTATTTTATTAATTCCATTCTATTATAGTCTCATTATAATAACAAAATCCCAATAAAAAAAATTATATAATTCAAAGACAATGGTAAATAACACTTTCAAGTTAAATACATTAATTTATCATAACGAAAACGAGGCAATCTTCCTCGAATTCAAATAAATAAAAAAGAAATAAAAACCAATTTTATATAAAATAATAAACAAAAGTAATCTCCACCTATAAAAATTATAACTCTTATTATTCTTATTAATAAAATTCTTGAATACTCAGCTATAAAAATTATAGCAAATCCTCCCCCTCCATATTCAATATTAAATCCAGAAACTAACTCAGACTCAGCCTCAGCAAAATCAAAAGGAACCCGATTAGTTTCAGCTAAACATCTAGAAAATCAACAAAAAAAAGAAGGAAAAGATAAAATTATAAATCAAATATACTTTTGATAATAACAAAAATACAATAAATTAAATCTTTCAATTAAAATAACCATTCCCAATAAAATTATAGCTAACCTTACTTCATATGAAATAGTTTGAGCAACAGAACGTAACCTTCCCAACAAAGCATAATTAGAATTTGAAGATCAACCAGCTAACATTACTCTATAAATTCTTACTCTACTGACACAAAAAAAAAACAAAATACCTAAATCAAAATTAATTAAATTTATTATAATAGGAAACATAAATCAAATTACTAAAGAAAAAAATAATCTTATGATTGGACAAATAAAATATAAAAAATAATTTGACAAAATTGGATATGACATTTCTTTACAAAAAAGCTTAATTGCATCAGAAAAAGGCTGTAATATTCCTATAAACCCTAACTTATTAGGACCTTTTCGAATTTGAATGTATCCTAAAATTTTTCGTTCTAATAACGTAAGAAATGCTACAGAAATTAAAACACAAATCAATAACAATAAATAACTTAAATTTGTTACAATTAAATCAAAAAATATCATTATTATATATGTATTAATTTATACACATTCATGAATTCTAAATTCATTACACTTCTCTGTCAATATAATTAATTTTATTCAAATCTAAACAAAATATTTGTTATATTTGGTCCTTTCGTACTAAAATATAATTTTATTAAAAAGATAGAAACCAACCTGGCTCACACCGGTTTGAACTCAGATCATGTAAGATTTTAAAAGTCGAACAGACTTATTTTATTAACTACTGCACCAAAAAATATTCTTAATCCAACATCGAGGTCGCAATCTTTATTATTAATATGAACTCTCAAATAAAATTACGCTGTTATCCCTAAGGTATTTTAATCTTTTAATCTAAAAATTAGGATCAACTAACCAATTATTCCTGTTTAATTTAAAAGAAGTTAATTTTTTCTCTTGTCACCCCAACCAAATATAATATATTTAATTATTATTTTAAATAAATTTATTATATAAAAATCTATAGGGTCTTATCGTCCCTTTTATTTATTTAAGCATTTTAACTTAAAATTTAAATTTATTAAATTAAATTTAGACAGTTTTTATTTCGTCAAACCATTCATTCCAGCCTTCAATTAAAAGACTATTGATTATGCTACCTTTGCACGGTCAAAATACCGCGACTCTTCAAATTTCAGTGAGCAGGCCCGACTTAAAATTATTTCTTAAAGACATGTTTTTGTTAAACAGGCGAATAAACTATTTGCCTAATTCCTTAAATCAACTTTACACAAAAACAAATTTATTCATTTTTATTCAATTACTAATTTAATCATTATAACTAAAAATCTAAATTTATTCTTATTTCTTAATAATAAAATTAATAATCTAATTAAATCAAAAAACATGAAATTATAACATACTTAAAATAAAAGCCAATTACAAGCCTATAATAAAACTATTAAAAAACTATATAATTCATTTTCAAGCTTATCCCCAAAAATTCTTATTTAAACTTATAACAAAATCTTTAATTATTTAATTAAATTATTTAAATATAAATTAAATTTATTTCTTAAGAAACTAGATATCTAAAAAATCGACTAACATTTCATTTCCATTATTTTATAAAAAATAATTATTTTACATTAACTTTAATAATATAATAACTCTTTTCTATTCGAGAAATTTAAATTCTTATCTTAAAATTAATTAACCCTGATACAAAAGGTACAATAATTTTCTTTTTTAAAAATTAATTATATTTCAATTTTCCCCTACAGTACTCTTCAAAATTAAATGCCATCTATATATTCAATATAATTTACTTTACAAAAAATTCAAAACTAAAATTATTTTTATTTAAATAAAACTACCCAATTAATTCAAATTTATTTATTTTTTACAACCAATTTTAGTGCCTTTCTAGATACACTTTCCAGTACATCTACTTTGTTACGACTTATCTCATCTTAAATGAGAGTGACGGGCGATATGTACATATTTTAGAACCTTAATCAATTAAACAATATATTAATTTACATTTAAATCCAACTTCAATAGTTTTATTAAATAACTTATTCGTTTACTATAAAAATGTAATCCATTTCTACCTTAGTTATATACTGCATCATGATTTGACATACAAATTATTATTTTTTATTAAAAATATTCTTTTCTTAAGATAATTTTTTGACAATGATATACAAATTAAACAAAACTAAGTAAATCTATTCGTGTATTATCAATTACAGAACAGATTCCTCTAAAAGGATAAAATACCGTCAAATTCTTTAAGTTTAAAGACCATAACTATTAATATTTAAGACCACTTCATTTTAATTATTATATAATAGGGTATCTAATCCTAGTTTATTATTAATGTTTCGAAAAATTTAATTTTATTCAAAATTCATTTTATTATTATTATATTTCACTTCATAAAATAATTTAATAAATAAAAATAATTATATTTATTTCATCTTAAAAAAAATCACTTATATTTTATGTTTAACCGCGAATGCTGGCACATATTTAATCAATATTACCTAAATTTACTTTATCTAAATTCACTTATTTATAAAAATTTATTAACTGCAATTAATTCATTTAGAATAAAACTTTACATGTTACTATATTTAATAATGATTTTTTAGCTAGAATAAAACTTACTTCAAAAAATATTTGAATTGCACAAAATCTATTCAATGTAAATGAATTGCTTTCCTTAAACTATATTTATTTTAAAGAAAACAATTAATTAATCAAATAATCATAATTTTTTTTTTTTTTTTTTTTTTTAATAAAAAATATTTACTAATAATATAATTATAAAAATAATAAATTAATATTGAAAAAAAAAATTATTTTATTTTAATTTAATATATTATTAATAAACTCACTTTAATATTAAATATTATAAAATAGTTGTATGTATATAAATTATTTATATATTAATAAAACCTTTTAAAATTTTTAATTTATTATAAACTAAAAATGAATTTTTAGTTTATAATAACTTATAGATATATACACATCTATATTTTTTAATAATTATATAAATATGAGATGCCTCAATCAATAAGTATTTATTAATTATATAGCTTTATGTGCTTACATGAAGCTAGGTCATGAAATATGAACAAATTAATCGATCAATGTTAATAACAACTTATAAATATATACATGAAGTCATATTATTTTAACAATGAACACTTTAATTGTTTAAATCTTATAGGTATTAGATATTATATAAATAGTTGTATATATATAAATTATTTATATATTAATAATTTATATATTATTATATATAATATATTTATTTATATATAAATATATATTATTAACAAAAAAAATATTTATATAATGAAATTCAATCTATTTTAAATTTCATAAAGAAAATTTATCAATAAAAAAAAATTCTTTGAACCGTCACCTAAAAACTATAATTAA